TTTTTTTTTCGTCTAAATGAGAAATCCCTTTTCTTCCGTTTCAAAAAACTCCACTTTCTGGTGATGCTTTTGAAAAAAGAACTCCATTGATTGATTCAGAACACCGCTTCCCTGGCAGTATCTATCCCTACTTTCATTTCAAAGTTAGAAGAAAGAAGGAAGAAGGAATCACTCAATTTCGTGGATATTGGATGGTAGAATCTATATTTTGTAGATTAGATATCGGGTAAATACTTTCTATACTACTAGAACTTGACTCCTTATTTGCATTTTGACTCTTTTTATTTTAGTATCTCATCAAAATGCCTTTTTTTTTAAGTTCATTCAATAAGTTCTATTTAATTAATTCCCCTCTTGTTTTTTTATTTGTCCACTACTTCTTATACTTAGAATGTTTCGTAAAAAATTCTGTTAAATCTGGAAAAAAAAGACTAGGAATATTTGAAAAAGAGGATCAAGAATCTTTACTCTTCGGCACAAGAAGAGGGTCTAGCAAATTCCCTTTCTTGTGCCGAAGGCTGGTAAGACGAAAAATCCCTTTTACAAACTTGATGTCAATAAATCCGCAAGTCTAGAAATTCATTTCAGCCAATTGAACCTTCTCGAACTGTTTCTTTTTAAGAACCAAAAAGATTTGTGCCAAAATAACGGATGCCAAGAAGAATAAAAGGCCTTGGACACGTAATGGATCTTGAAGTACTATTTCCGTATCCCCCTGACCAAATCCGCCCACATTAGGATTACTCGTTAATGGTTGATCAAATTTCACGGATTCACCCTCTGAAATAAGAAGTTCTGGTCCTGGGGGGATAATATCAACCATTTGACGTCCATCCGGGTCTGTTATGATTATTTCATATCCCCCCTTCTTTTCTTTTCGTATGATTTTGCTTACTATACCCGCTGCTGTAGCATTATAAACTGTATTGTTACTCTTGCTCCCGTCAGGATAAATCTGACCCCTTCCCCTGTTCCCGCCTACGTATATAGGATATTTTAAGAAGTGAACATCTTTCTTAGTAGCGGGGTCGGGGGAAAGAATAGGAAAGGAAATTTCACTATATTTCTGACCGGGGACAGGGCCTATTACAAGAATATTTTTTTTATTAGGGCGATAGCTCTGAAAAGACAAATTTCCTATCTTTTCCTTCATCTCGGGAGAAATACGATCGGGGGGAGCTAATTCAAAACCTTCCGGTAAAATAAGAACAGCCCCTACATTCAAATCCCCCTTTTTACCATTAGCAAGAACTTGTTTCAGTTGCATATCATAAGGAATTCGAACAACCGCTTCAAATACAGTATCAGGAAGTACCGCTTGCGGTACCTCAATATCCACGGGCTTGTTAGCTAAATGACAATTGGCACATACAATACGCCCCGTCGCTTCTCGTGGATTTTCATAACCCTGCTGTGCAAAAATGGGATATGCATTTGAAATGGCCGTCTGAGTTATTATATAACTCATGAGCGATACGGAAATAGATCGAGTAATCTGTTTCTTTATCCAAGAAAAAGTATTTATAGTTTCCATGGTTCAATTGTTGATACCAAAATTTCTACAATAGGTGGGGTAAGTCGCTAGTAGAGTTCCCTATCCACGATTCTGTTAGTTACTGGAATAATAAAAATTTACTGGTTACTGGACTAATATAGGATGAATCCTGAAGATGGGTAAAAATAGAAAGCATAAATTTTCAACGCTTTGTTTATGTACAACTACAAAGTTGCAAACCTTCGAATTGGATTAGATTAATATGAGTGGATCTGTTATCAGTCATTCATTGAATGATAAATAACTACAAGGAATGATAAATAATTACAAGTGACGGAGATACGCGATTTAAATAACGGAAAATCCAATATTTAAAAACTGTATCAAGAATGACTGGACAAATTGAAACAAGACCCGATATGATTTGATCATTCTGAACAAATCCAAAATCTTTGTAGACAGAGCCAATCAGTAATTCCCAACCGTGGGGTGAATGGAATCCGGTACAAAAATCGGTTAATAAAAGAATACAAAAAGCTTTGACTGTGTCGCTTAGGTTATATAGGAATTCCTGGGCCCAAGAGTTAAGAATACCAAGTTCTTCATTACCCAAAATATAATAACCACTGAGAATAACAAAACAGATTATATTTATTGAGAAGTGAAAAATCGTATGGATATGATCTTCGTTGTGTATCTTGATTAATTGGATCGTTTCTTTTTGTATTCCTAGAGTAAGCTTGTGTAGACGTGTCTCCGAGTATTCTTCGATCATTTCGTCCAAGACGAGGAGTTCCTCTAATTCTATGAATTTTTCTAGAATACCCCTTTCTTGAATATCATTCAAAAAAATTTCGGATTGCCCGGCATTCCACCAATTAGTAACCCAAGATTCCAGACTTTTTTTAAATGAGAGAGAAAGCCACCAAGGAAAAAATACTATAGATACAAGAGGAGTGGATGCTTTCTTTTTTGCCATTTTTAAATCTGTGAATTGTTAATCAACCCACCTCATTCGTCGACTCTATGTGATCGAATCCTTCTTTCACGCATGAGTTCTATACAAGGTATGGAACCTATCAATCTATTTTTTTTGTGATTTTTTGATTAGTCTTTCAATCTCGAAAGACTAGAGAAATCGACTACAAATCAATCCATTTCGAATGAATAAATACTAAAAAAATAAAGTTTCCCGATATCTCAATTGGACAAAATTCGAAACAACTCTCTCCTTTCAATGAATGACTGAAAGAAAGGCTTTAAGTAATGAATATTAATCCAATTTTGAGACGAAAGAATCCACAATATCCAATATTTCAAAAAAAAAAAATTCACTGATTGCCCACAGACAGGAATAGTAGAATAATTGAGGGAAAGATATTGCAATACTCAAAGTAGCAAAACAAGCCAGAAATTGGCTAATTATCATTATTCAAAAATCTAATTGTTATTTTTCTGTTGGTTATTAAGGAACACAAAAGAAAGGAGAAAATAAAACGTCGAGTGACAAAAATAAAGAATTTCGTTTTGTAGTTGTTCCGCCCGCTTTCGCTCGAATGACCCTTCTGATGAAACTTCACTTAGTTTATGTTATAGAAAAAAAGAGGATTCTTGCATTTTTCCCTCAAAGCACCCGTTTACCATTTTGTTTCAAATCAATTGGTACACGCAAGAAATAGGACAATTCAGCAGCTTTTTCTACAATTTCTCGTGTAGTCAAATTCTCATCAGTACGAGTTAAGGGAATGTTCCCCTGGCCCCGGATGTCCATATAAAGGACACGACGGGTATAAATACCCTCTTTAACTTCTATTCTAATGGACTGAATATCTTTTATAAGGAATCGTAGGAATATGCGACGATTTTTTCCAGGAAATCCCCACCGAAAAATGCACACTATGCCTTCCTTTCTATCGAATCGATCATAACCGCTGCCTACATTCCAGAAAATTGTGCACCACAAATAGGAACTAATAAAGAGACCCGCGATTCCGTAGAAAGACATCACGATACCTTGTGGAAAAAAAATGATTTGCTCAGACGGAAAAAAAGATATCAAATTTCTACCAAGATAACTGGAAGTTCCAACCAATAAGAATCCTAATGAACCTAAAAAAAGGATAAAGGCCCAGCAGAAATTACTTAATTTTCGAGACTCCGTTATAAGTTCTATCCGTATATGTTCTGATCGCCAATCCATACTGGATCCGATTGTATTTTATTAGAATTGAGGGAAACCCTCCAATTTATTTGACTTTATCTTTTTTGTTTTGTTTCCGAAGTAACTCTCATCAACTAGCACTAGTTTGATGTGAACCTTTAGGAGTAATTCATCAAATTACTTAGATCTAATCTAAACTAAAATAATAACATACCCTTCATATGATCCCACTATACATATAGATCCGAGGACTTTTTATTTCAGCCATCTAGCGATCCTGGTCGATTTGAAAACGGCTAGAATTTATTTACTCATATATTATTATGTTTCTACAGGTATAAGAGTCCTTTACCTTATGTCTTTATGTTCGGCAGAAATCACATGTTATCTCATATTTCGCTAAATAGATATCTCTATTAGTTATGATGCAAGTCTAAGTTTTTGAAAAAAAAAAATAGAAGAGAGGGGGTCCATCAGATCTAAACAATCTTGTTTTCTTGAACATGAAGATATAAAGAAGCCATTGCAATTGCCGGAAATACTATGCCTACTAAAGGCACAAAAAAAGCGGGAAGGTTCATAGAATGGGTACCTCGATTTATTGTTCGTACCTGTTATTATTATTTATAAAAAAATATATGTTATAATAATTATAATTAAAAATTTTCATTATTATTTAACTATAACTATTAATTCATAATTCAATACTTAGTATAGATATAAGTATCTATATATCTATATCCTCACTTAGATATAGATATATAGATACTTATATCACCAAACAAAATTCCTATTTCCTTTACTTTAATTCCGAATAAACTAACTACTCCTTTGCTACAAATAAAAATAATTGAACTTAGCACTCTATTTGGCTTTTTTTTTTTAATTTTTAGTCAAAGGAAAGAAACCGTGGAGCTTAAATAACTCAGTCAGAACACTTTTTAAAAGATTACGTGGTACGATTAGGTCGAATGCTCCCTTATCAAATAAATTTTCAGTCTCTTGCAAACCTTCGGGTACTGTTATTTTCAACAGTTCTTCTATTACTCTTTTACCCGCAAATGCAATGTAAGCATTGGGTTCGGCAATAATGATATCACCCAACATACCAAAACTGGCCGTCACCCCACCAGTAGTAGGAGATGCAAGGATTGATACATAAAACAACTTTTTATTTGATTGATAATCATATAAAGCAGACGAGATTTTAGCCATTTGCATCAAGCTCACACTTCCTTCTTGCATACGCGCCCCCCCCGAAGCACACACTATAATAAGAGGTAGAAATTGATTGGTAGCGTATTCAATCAAACGGGTGATCTTTTCCCCGACTACGGATCCCAT